TAATTGAGATGGGAAGGGATGAAGAAAATTAGAGATACAATCAAATATCTGTGACTAATCCATCCCCTTCTCTTCTTTTTTTTATAATTAAAATAAATTAGAAAAGAAAAAGAATAAAAGCGGGTTCACCCTAGTCAAACTAAGAACTCGGGTTTCCAGGCGAAAAATTAAATTAATTAATATTAATAATAGAGTGAGAAAGAAAATGGAATAGCTGTGGCATGGCAACAATATCATACAAGATAATTCAATGAAAAAGAAAAATTAAATACTTTACAGCGATTCTAAATTAGAAATATATAGTTAGAAATCATTATATTACTTATTATTACTATATTGATAGATTGCAACGAAATCTTTCATAATTGGATTTCGAGTTAGCAACTTCTTTTTTTTTACTTCCTTTCTTCTTCTTCGTTTCGGATCGGAAAATAGAAAAATAGAAGAGTTGAGTCAATCAAAAATCCAAAGGGGGTTCATGGCCAAGGGTAAAGATGCCCGAGTAACGATTATTTTGGAATGTACCAGTTGTCTTCGAAACCGCGTTAATAAGGAATCAAGGGGCATTTCCCGATATATTACTCAAAAAAATCGACATAATACGCCTAGTCGATTGGAATTGAGAAAATTCTGTCCCTCTTGTTACAAACATACGATTCACGGGGAGCTAAAGAAATAGATCGAACCGATCGCTCGCGTGTCCGCCTTCCATTCCAAGGAAGACGAAAAACGACATATTATATATAACAGATCATATATTTATTTAAATATAAACAAAACAAAGCAATCCTATTTTTTAATTCGAAATCATTTTTGATCCGATCAAAATAGCATTAGGATTTTCGGGACAAGGAATAAAAAAACCATGGATAAATCCAAGCGACTCTTTCTTAAATCTAAGCGATCTTTTCGTAGGCGTTTGCCCCCGATACAATCGGGGGATCGAATTGATTATAGAAACATGAGTTTAATTAGTCGATTTATTAGTGAACAAGGAAAGATATTATCTAGACGGGTGAATAGATTGACCTTAAAACAACAACGATTAATTACTATTGCTATAAAACAAGCTCGTATTTTATGTTTGTTACCCTTTCTTAATAATGAGAAACAGTTTGAAAGAAGCGAGTCGACTCCTAGAACTACTGGTCTTAGAATTAAAAATAAATAGGCTTGCTCTTCTTCAATTGAATCAAAATAAAATTCCAATCCGAATTCAAATGCAAATTGACGGTTTGTTCAAAAAATCTGAAAATTCAAATTTTATTGTTGTGTCGTAAGAAAAAAAGAATTGGGGAAGAAGAATAAATCTTTTTTTATTGACCGTGTTTGTTCGTTGTGATGACTTTATCATATCCTATTTTATTATACTAATTTCTACTCTACTTTCCCAAGTTCATTTGTCAAGGAACTCCATTTAAAACATTTCATTTCTTTCAATCTCCTTATCTTATTTTAAGATCTCATTGGAAATCATATAAAGACAATTCCTATTTAATATAGCTATTTGTGCAAGTATTTTACGATTAAGAAGCAACTGCCTCTTGTACAGATGGTGTATTAATGTACTATAACTGTAGTATACTTTATTGGCTCGAATTACTGCATTTATCCGAGTGATCCACAAACGACGAAAATCTCTCTTTTGCCTACCTCTATCCTGATGAGCCGAAACCAAAGCTCTTATTTTCTGTTGAGTAATAGTTCGAGTAAGTCTTGAACGAGCCCCTTGAAAGCTTGATGCAAATAAACGAATTTTGGTTCTACGTCTTCGAGCTATATATCCTCGTTTAATTCTAGTCATTGAATAAATGAAACTTTGATGAATAACTAATTGATTTCTTTTCTTTCAGTTATTTCCTTTCCCTTTCCTAGTCTATTAATAACAAAACGGATTCTTCCAATGTATAAAATAAAAATTCCAATGGCTTTTGCTACTATAACCTTCCCGACCACGATTTTTTCTTTTTTTTTTTTTTTTTTTCTAGGCTTCTCGCCTCGAAATAAGAAATTGTATTGATACTAGGTATCAAAAAAACATAGTAAATTAAAGTAAATAAAAAGTAGTAAATAGAAATAGGTATGTATATAGTGGGTTCCATCGTTTCTATGGTTACGTCTTAAACGGTGAGGTCCTCTCTATACACCGGAGCCTCTTCCCTCATTTAATTAATGTTAACTTGTACAGTTCACACTCTTTGGCTCTACCCATAATTATCCAGTAATAGGTCTTTCACAACGAGACTCACCTATACAGTAACGGTATTTAATTATGAAGATTAGCTGAGTAGCTGACCCTGTTAGTCCGTTCTTGCAAGAGTCAGGGCATAATCTTTCTGCTCTTTAAATAGGATTTCCCTGCTTAATGAATACCATTTGCTACCAATGGGGAATTCTTTCTCATCTTAAATTAAAAGTGGAAGTGATTGGATTTGTACCAATGGCAACCATAAATTAATTTGATACCACAATAGAAGGGTATGATAGATCTTTTTTAGATTTTTAGCTATTTTCATTTTTCGTATAGTGAATGGTGGTCTTCCATTCTATCCTATTCACTGGTACTGATCATTTATACTGGATCAATTGTTTTTGGCCTAGTCCATGATCTGAACGAGTCGCACATACACCCTAGTACATGTTCCTCGTCGCTGAGGACATCCCCGAAGAGCGGGGGATTTCGTGACATTTTTGATTGGCTGTCTTGTGTTTCTAATAAGTTGTTTAATAGTTGGCATGTTGAATCATACACATAATGGGCTGGTTTAGATCGATCCTAACCAAATAATTATGAATAATTTTTATATTAATGGATTCATAGAATATTGTATTAAATCTGGTACGAAGATAAAATCTTAAATTGTATATTTGCGTGAAATCCTTCTTATTTTTTATTCAACCGCTACAAGATCAACAAGTCCGTGAGCTTGGGCTTCTGTTGCTGACATAAAAACATCTCTTTCCATGTCTTCGGAAATAACCCATAAGGATTTGCCCGTTCTTTGTACATAAACCCTTGTGATGGTTTCGCGCAGCTTCAGTAGTTCTTCCGCTTCCAGGATAAATTCTCCCGTCTGTGCCTCATAAAAAGAACTAGCAGGTTGATGGATCATTACCCTGATCTGATGATATAATAAATAATTATTCTATCTCGCATGATGAAAGGCGAAAAGATAAAGAATAATATAATAAGAAAAAAAAGATAGAATTGAACAACCGTACAGGCATCTTTTGCACATTGCATACGGCTCTACAATGGAATTCACTTTTATACCTATACCTTTTTTTTACCTTACATTGAATAAATAGAATATATATAAATAATATAGGGTCTATCATATTCACATAGGTAAATGATCCAACAACCGCCCTTCCTTTTGAAGTAGTTAAAGATATACTATGATGGTTCCGTTGCTTTATATATTAATTTCGTCTGTTATTTAGCAATCCCAAAGTTTCTTTTTTTTTTTCAAATAAAAATAAGTAAAAAAAGAAATTTTATTTTCTTATTCTTTAATAAAAATAATATATATTAGTTTTTCGGTGTGAAAAAAAAAAAAAGTTTGTGACGCTGAAATGGGTCTCCTGATATATCAGATAAAATAGGAAATACCCTTTATCTCATACTACTCTTTCGATACATAATGGAATGGAACGATTTAAAAAAAAAAAAAAAATTCTCGTATCGAATTCGAAGTGCCATGCTATTATTACTTAATATTCATATATCGCGAAGGCATAGTTTTCTTTTTTCTCTCAAATCAAATAAAAAATTCATTGGCGCCAAGCGTGAGGGAATGCTAGACGTTTGGTAATTTCTCCTCCGACCAGAATAAAAGATCCCATTGAAGCGGCTAATCCCATGCATATTGTTTGTACGTCTGGTTGCACAAATTGCATAGTATCATAAATACCTAATCCAGGTATTACCCATCCGCCGGGAGAGTTTATAAACAAATAGAGATCCTTAGTATCATCCTCTATACTGAGAAATACCATAAGACCAATAAGTTGATTCGAGATCTCGCTATCAACCTCTTGGCCTAAAAAAAGTAATCTTTCTCGATAAAGTCGGTTGATTAGGATAAAATTGTATCCCTTCGGAACCGTACATGCATCTTTTGATGCATACAGTTCAACACAAATCGCGAAAAAAACAAGAATCAATGTGTAGATTCTTTTTTTTTTTCTTTTGTCATAGCAAGCTCTGTCTAACTTGTAACAAAGGGGCTTTTTCTTTCATTTAAAAAAAGATGAGTTTTGGCCTTTTTCTATTTATATAGAAATAGAATTTCTATATATAAATGGAAATAAAAAAATTCACTAAACTTATCGGAGTAACTTCTCATTGATGTATTGTTTAATCGGAATCCAATCCAAATCACGATGTAATTTTCTTGTTCCTGAATGGTCTTCTTGAATTCTTTTAGGTTTATGCTCTACTCCGAGTAAAGATCGGACCGATTTTTATTTGCATATATAAGACAAATGATCCAATACTACGTCTTTTTGCTACGACTTCTTTATTTTTCAATTAATTTCATATCTCCCGCCAAATATTAAATATTCAATGCATTCATCATATTACTCGATTTATTAACAGTTTTAGATCACTTCTATTTATATTATATTAGAGATTATAAAAGAGATTATAAATCGAATATTATATAAATAAATTATAAATAGAATATGATATTAATGATATGATATTAATGATATTAAGTAGAAATCATAGATATCTATTGGTTTTTTTTTCTAAACGGAGCCTGGATACTTCATTTTATTATTTGAACTAAGCCAACCATAAATTATTCTAATTGCTAATATTAATCTGTATACCCCCTAAAAATAGATTTAATTGTACTTCATTGCATTTCACGCTCCAAATTTTGTATGATTCAATCAATCTTTGTTGGGCGAAAGAGAGGATATCTCAATCGGGAAAGAGAACGGGGAAATACCATATGACCCAATATATCTGACAAGTCGCACTATACGTCAACCCACGATGCATCTTCGTCTCCAGGACTTCGAAAAGGTACTTTTGGAACACCAATAGGCATTAAATGAAAGAAAGATTAAGTACTATATCTCACTTTGATGTGAAAGCGTAAAAATAGGTTTATTGTCTTAATAATATCTTATCTTTTATCATATTTTATCCATAGATTGAATAAGTTCATAAAAAAGGAAGACAGAATCAATAAAATAAAATTCTTACAAGTGGATCCTTTGGATGATGAACAAATATAGATGCAGTTACTCATATAAAATGCTATCAACGACCTACCATTGCGTATTGGTACTTATCGGGTGTAGAATAAATCTGCTTCTTTTTGTTCCTACGAACAAAATTGTTCCATTATTATTGAAAGACTTTCTTACTAAAAGAATAGAACAAATAGTAATCCTTTCCCCGAGATAATCCACTAAAAAAGTAAGAACCATAGTCTATTTTACAATGCAATAAAGTTACATAGCGTATATTTTTGATTGATAAAGGGGTATTTCCATGGGTTTGCCTTGGTATCGTGTTCATACGGTCGTATTGAACGATCCCGGTCGTTTGATTTCTGTCCATATAATGCATACAGCTCTGGTTGCTGGTTGGGCCGGTTCGATGGCTCTATATGAATTAGCTGTTTTTGATCCCTCTGACCCTGTTCTTGATCCAATGTGGAGACAGGGTATGTTCGTTATACCCTTCATGACTCGTTTAGGAATAACCAATTCATGGGGGGTTGGAGTATTACCGGGGGGACTATAACGAATCCGGGTATTTGGAGTTACGAAGGTGTGGCTGGTGCACATATTGTGTTTTCTGGCTTGTGCTTTTTGGCAGCTATCTGGCATTGGGTGTATTGGGATCTAGAAATATTTTGTGATGAACGTACAGGCAAACCCTCTTTGGATTTGCCCAAGATCTTTGGAATTCATTTATTTCTCTCAGGAGTGGCGTGCTTTGGTTTTGGCGCATTTCATGTAACAGGATTGTATGGTCCTGGAATATGGGTATCCGATCCTTATGGACTAACGGGAAGGGTACAAGCTGTAAATCCAGCATGGGGTGTGGAAGGTTTTGATCCTTTTGTTCCGGGAGGAATAGCCTCTCATCATATTGCAGCAGGAACCTTGGGCATATTGGCGGGTCTATTCCATCTTAGTGTCCGTCCGCCCCAACGTCTATACAAAGGATTACGTATGGGAAATATTGAAACCGTCCTTTCCAGTAGTATCGCTGCGGTCTTTTTTGCAGCTTTTGTAGTTGCTGGAACTATGTGGTATGGCTCGGCAACTACCCCCATTGAATTATTTGGTCCCACCCGTTATCAATGGGATCAAGGATACTTCCAACAAGAAATATATCGAAGAGTTAGTGCTGGGCTAGCCGAAAATAAAAGTTTATCTGAAGCTTGGTCTAAAATTCCTGAAAAATTAGCCTTTTATGATTACATTGGCAATAATCCGGCAAAAGGGGGATTATTTAGAGCGGGCTCAATGGACAACGGGGATGGAATAGCTGTTGGTTGGTTAGGACACCCGATCTTTAGAGATAAAGAAGGGCGTGAACTTTATGTACGTCGTATGCCTACTTTTTTTGAAACATTTCCGGTTGTTTTGGTAGACGGAGACGGAATTGTTAGAGCCGATGTCCCTTTTAGAAGGGCAGAATCGAAATATAGTGTCGAACAAGTAGGTGTAACTGTTGAGTTCTATGGCGGTGAACTCAATGGAGTCAGTTATAGTGATCCAGCTACTGTGAAAAAATATGCTAGACGTGCTCAATTGGGTGAAATTTTTGAATTAGATCGTGCGACTTTGAAATCCGATGGTGTTTTTCGTAGCAGTCCGAGGGGTTGGTTTACTTTTGGACATGCTTCGTTTGCTCTGCTCTTCTTCTTTGGACACATTTGGCATGGTGCTAGAACCCTGTTCAGGGATGTTTTTGCTGGTATTGACCCGGATTTGGATGCTCAAGTGGAATTTGGAGCATTCCAAAAACTTGGAGATCCAACTACAAGAAGACAAGTAGTCTGATACAATATTGTTTTGTTATTTTTTGTCTTTAGTTTTGTGATTTAATATAGGCTACCGGATAAATCTTGATTTCAATCGCTGTCTTTTCTTTGACTCTTGCCTTGTTCTTTCTTTTCTTTATCCGGGAGACGATCTCAAATGAACAGGTATGGAAGCTATAATTGTAAACCACGATCAAATCTATGGAAGCATTGGTTTATACATTCCTCTTAGTATCAACTCTGGGAATAATTTTTTCGCTATCTTTTTTCGAGAACCACCTAAAGTTCCAACTAAAAAGATGAAATGATTTTTCATTATCTCAATTGAAAGTAATGAGCCTCCCAATATTGAATATTGGGAGGCTCATTACTTCAACTAGTCTCCGTGTTCCTCGAATGGATCTCTTAGTTGTTGAGAGGGTTGCCCAAAAGCAGTATATAAGGCATACCCAGTAAAACTTACAAGTAAACCAGATATAAAGATGGCAACGAGCGTTGCTGTTTCCATTATTATATAGTTTGAAGACCACAATGGATCTATGCTAAGATCATTTATTTACAACGGAATGGTATACAAAGTCAACAGATCTCAATGAATATAAAATAGGATTTATGGCTACACAAACCGTTGAGGGTAGTTCTAGATCTGGTTCAAGACGAACTAGTGTAGGGAATTTATTGAAACCCTTGAATTCAGAATATGGTAAAGTAGCTCCTGGGTGGGGAACTACTCCTTTGATGGGTATCGCAATGGCTCTATTTGCGATATTCCTATCTATTATTTTGGAGATTTATAATTCTTCTATTTTACTGGACGGAATTTCAATGAATTAGATTCACAAGAACTATTACCTAGCTTTTCAATACAAAGTGAAGCATTTAGGTCTCTGATTTTTATCCCATTTTATTTTGGTAGTTCGACCGTGAAATTTCTTTGTTTCTGTATTTCCGGAATATGAGTGTGCGACTTGGTGTATTATAATTGATCCTATGGATAGTACAGAGAATAGGTCTGTCATCTTGCTAGAGATGGTTTTACTTCGTGGGATATTCTCATTGTATGCTATTATCTGAAGCACGGAATATGTAAAATAGATTACTTACATAGTATTAGAACTATGATTCATACTTAATATTCAGACCTCGTGGCCGGACTTTCCATTTTTTTTTTTTTTCAAAGAGTTAGACTTAGAAGTTATAAATTGAAATATTTTTATTCTTTCAAATTCCCATTTATGCTTATTTTGATCAAAGTCTAAAGGTTTCTTTAGATTTTTAGTCATTATGTCTATTCATTGAATAAGTGATGATCCAACAGTTCTTACTCAAGGAATTTTTGGACTTAGTTTGACAAGGTTTTATTGACTCATCCTGGTTCTAGTATGAATCTGAGGTTTTAATTGATTCATAGGGTCTTAACAAGAGAATTCCTATCAATAATAAAGAAAACAGTAGTAAAGTCTCATTACACACAAAAAAAAATAACAAAACAATAAAGAAAATAGGTAAATAGAAGATTCAAGAGGCCCCATCAACATATGGATGAATGAGCTGACTTGATATTTTGGCATTATAACCACAATAAAGAGCTTTCGGATTTTTATTCTTTCCTCTCTTCATAAAAGAGTGCATCATACAATTAGGAAGTTTCGAACACATATCCGATAGAACTTGTATTTGGGTCTTTATGTTTGAGCCGTACGAGATGAAATTCTCATATACGGTTCTCAGAGGGGGAGTACCAGTACCTCAGTTTACCTATCTCAATAAAATCTATGATTGGTTCGAAGAACGTCTTGAGATTCAGGCAATTGCGGATGATATAACTAGTAAATATGTTCCTCCTCATGTCAACATATTTTATTGTCTAGGAGGAATTACGCTTACTTGTTTTTTAGTACAAGTAGCTACAGGGTTTGCTATGACTTTTTATTATCGTCCGACCGTTACGGAGGCTTTTGCTTCTGTTCAATATATAATGACTGAAACTAACTTTGGTTGGTTAATCCGATCAGTTCATCGATGGTCGGCAAGTATGATGGTACTAATGATGATTCTTCACGTATTTCGTGTGTATCTCACTGGTGGCTTTAAAAAACCTCGCGAATTGACTTGGGTTACTGGTGTGGTTTTGGCTGTATTGACCGCATCTTTTGGTGTAACTGGTTATTCCTTACCTTGGGACCAAATTGGTTATTGGGCAGTAAAAATTGTAACAGGTGTACCGGAAGCGATTCCTGTAATAGGATCACCCTTGGTAGAGTTATTACGCGGAAGTGCTAGTGTGGGACAATCCACTTTGACTCGTTTTTATAGTTTACACACTTTTGTATTACCTCTTCTTACTGCCGTATTTATGTTAATGCACTTCTTAATGATACGTAAGCAAGGTATTTCTGGCCCTTTATAAAGAGTATATATCATAGTTATTTGTAATCAATCATTTATCACTTAGGGTAGGAACAATAGTATTTCATTGCTACAAATATGGATTATTGAAAAGAATAAGACATGTATTTGGATATTTCTCTTCAACTCTACACTTATATAAGTGTATTATTTGTTTGGCACTCATAGTTGAAGTGAATTCTTCGAAGATAAAATGGATTATGGGAGTGTGCGACTTGAACTATTGATTGGGCTGTGCAGAATATATGTCCTTATCTGCCACATTTGATTTCACAACAAAAATGTGTCTTTATTCCAACCACCGCGAAAGCCCCATACAGAGGATAGGCTGGTTCATTTGAAGAGAATCTTTTTTCTATGATCAGACTCGATCATGTTGTGTATGAACAGGCTCCGTAAGATCCAGTCGAAAGAATAAGTGATATGGCATGATTTTGATTTTTTGATTCTTTTTTATATATTTCACTTACTTAACTTAATAGTATGTAAATGGATTCATTTCCTTTGTATTGACTTGATTTATTATACTATCGGAGTGAAAGAAGAGATCTAAAGAAGAACAGAGGCTAAAT